TTTTGAAAAATGAACTCGATTAATTGATTCATAGTATCTGTTCTTCGATAGTATCTATCGATACTTTCAAGGTTAGAAGAAAAAAGGAATCACTCAATTTCCTTTTCCTGGATGACACAATCACAATATATATTTAATATTTATTTATTATTTAAATTTCATTTAAATTTCTTTTCTTTTTTTTTTTCTGTCGACCAGATATCAAGCAAACCCTTTCTAGACTAGTCTAACCTTACTCTATTTATTTTAGTATTTCATCAAAGTTTGAAATTCTTTTATAAGTTCATCGCCTTGATTCTATTTTATCAAAAAAAGGATTTCTTCTATTTTTTTTGGTTGTCCATTACTTATTCTTTCTATTATATTACTTATTCTTTCTATTATTATTACTTATTCGATTATAAGTAAATGTAAAAAAATAAAGGGTTCTGAAAAATATGGAAAATCTAAACTAATAATAGAAATCTTTGAGGAATGGGATCCAGAATTGTTATTATTTCGGCACAAGAAAAGGAATTTTACACATCCCTTTCTTGTGCCTAAGGCTAGGAAGACGAAGAATACTCCCTGTAATTATTTGTTCCCCTCGTTTATCCTTCCTTTATATTCTCCGCTTACTTATCTTATAGTATCTAATCAAATTGAATTTAGAAAACAAAAGGCATTCTGTGACATTTCAATCTGACAACAGGGATATAATTACACCTCTCCAATTTAGATTGAAAAAAGAAAAGAAGGGGTAAAGACAAATAGTCTTCTTCACAATATACATTACATATTTTGAATGCGGTAAAAGTAATTACTAGGGAAAGAATATAAACAAGCAAAAGACTTTTCATACTTTTTTCATCATACCTAACCTAATTGCCAGGAAGAATTTCTTCTTTTTTACAAATTTGATGTTGATAAATCCACGGATCTAGAAATTCATTTCGGACACTTGAACCTTCTCAAACTGTTTCTTTTTAAGAACCAAAAAGATTTGTGCAAAAACAATAGATGCCAAGAAGAACAAAAGGCCTTGTATACGTAGTGGATCTTGGAGTACTATTTCCGCATCCCCCTGACCAAATCCACCCACATTAGGATTACTTGTTAATGGTTGATCGAGTTTGATAGATTCACCCTCTGAAACAAGAAGTTCTGGTCCTGGGGGGATAATATCAACCACTTGATGTCCATCCAATGCATCTGTTATGGTTATTTCGTACCCCCCTTTTTCTTTTCGTATGATTTTGCTTACTATACCCGTTGCTGTAGCATTATAAACTGTATTGTTACTTTTGTTCCCGTCGGGATAAATCTGACCCCTTCCCCTGTTTCCGCCTACGTATATGGGATATTTTAAGAAATGAACATCCTTATTATTAGCAGGGTCTGGGGAAAGAATAGGAAAGGTGATTTCACTATATTTTTGACCAGGAACAGGACCTATCACAAGAATATTTTTCTTAGTGGGGCCATAGTTCTGAAAAGACAGATTGCCTATCTTTTCTTTCATCTCGGGCGAAATACGATCAGGTGGGGCTAACTCAAACCCCTCAGGTAAAATAAGAACAGCACCCACATTCAAAGCCCCTTTCTTACCATTAGCAAGAACTTGTTTCAGTTGCATATCATAAGGAATTCTAACAACCGCTTCAAATACAGTATCGGGAAGTACCGCTTGTGGAACCTCAATATCCACGGGTTTATTAGCTAAATGGCAATTGGCACATACAATACGCCCAGTTGCTTCTCGTGGATTTTCATACCCCTGCTGCGCAAAAATGGGATATGCATTTGAAATGTATGCCCCGCTTATTATATAGATCATGAGCGATACGGAAATGGATCGAGTAATTTCCTCCTTTATCCAAGAAAAAGTATTTCTAGTTTGCATGGTCCAATCATTGATCCCGAAAATTTCTACAATAAAATTAGGTAGGTCACTAGTATAATTCCCTATCCACGATTCTGCTATTTACTTTTACTGAAAAATAAAAAAAAAAATTACTGAAATAGAGGAGGAATTCCCTGATGGGGGGTAGAAAGAGTAAAGTAAGTGCGACTTTGCATGCTTTGCTTATATACAAAGTAAGAAAGATTATAATTGAATCTGTGAATCATTTTTCAGTCATTCATTGAATGATAAATAACTACAAGTGACGGAGATACACGATTTAAATAACGAAAGATCCAATATTTAAAAATTGTATCTAGAATGACTGGAAAGGTAGAAACAAGACCAGATATAATTTGATCATTATGAGCAAATCCAAAATCTTTGTAGATATAGCCAATCATTAGTTCCCAACCGTGGGGTGAATGGAATCCGATACATAAATCAGTTAATAAAAGAATAGAAAAAGCTTTTATTGTGTCGCTTAAATTATATAGGAATTCTTGAACCCAAGAGTTAAGAATAACAAGTTCTTCATTCCCCAAAATAGAATAACCACTTAGAATAACGAAGCAGATTAGATTTGTCGAGAAGTGCAAAATCGTATGGATACGATCCTCATTGTGCATCTTGATCAATTGGATCGTTTCTTTGTGGATTCCTATACGAAGTTTTTGTAGATGTGTTTCTGGGTATTCTTTTATCATTTCGTCCAACAGGAAGAGTTCCTCTACTTCTATGAATTGTTCTAGAATACTCTTTTCTTGAATATCATTCAAAAAAGTTTCGGATTGCCTAGTATTCCACCAATTAGTAATCCAAGATTTCAGACTTTTATTAAATGAGAGAGAGATCCACCAGGGCAAAAATACTATAGATGCAAGATATAGAAGGGGAGTGAATGCTTTCTTTTTTGCCATTTTTTCATCTGTGAATTGTTAATGAATCCACCTCATTCGTTGACTTTATGTGATCTAATCTTTCTATCAAGCATGACTTTCATTATATTATAAGGTAGGGGCCCATGAATCTATTCTCTGTTTTTTTTGATTCATTGCTTAGTCCTTGAATCTAAAAAGAATACAGAAATAGAAAATAAGAATCCACTTTGAATTCGAATGTTCGAATGAAATATATATTATTGTTGTTATATTGTTATTGTTTCCAGATATCTCAATTGATCAAATTCGAAGCAATTGCCCTCTTTCGATAACTGCCCGAAAGAACCGAATAAAGATTATTCTATTCAGATTTTGAGACGAAGGAGCTCCCTGTCTATATCAAGATATCAATCAAATATGTCGAAAAATTTTCGCGAGTTATCTAGACTATATATAGTCTAGAGTCCAGGAATAGTTGAAAAAATTATGAAAAATATTATGATGATCAAAAATGAGTGACAAAAAAAGACAGAAAAGTTATCATTACCTTTATCATTATGTTATAAGAAAGAAATCTACTTGTTTAGTTCTTAAGGAGCACAAAAAAAGGATAAAAGGGGAGGGGCCGATTGACAAAAGGAAAGTAGAGAAAATTTACAAGATATGATCTATCTGTATCTAACGTATCAACTACAAATATTGAAAATAAAAAGCGAAAGTCTTTATTTCGAAATACTTTGATATATGAGATGAATCCATTATTTCGATTTCTTGCTTGTTTTGTTACTGAATTAAGTTGAGTGGTTTTCCATTTACAGACGCATAAAAAACAATTTTTGTGGACAAAAAAACAGTTTTTTTATGTTATGACTCTTCCGTATACGTCTGCTTTGGTTCGAATGGGCATTCTGAAGAAACTTCAGTTTAGTTCTGCTATAGAAAAAGGAGGATTCTTGGCTTGAGTTTTTTCCTCCTGCCGAGAAAGCATTTATTCTGCAATTCATTTCAAAAGACTTCAATCGGTACACGCAAAAAATAGGCCAATTCAGCAGCTTTTTGCTCAATTTCTCGTGGAGTCAAATTCTCATCAGTACGAGTCAAGGGAACGGCCCCCTGGCCTCTGATTTCCATATAAAGGACACGACGAGTATAAATACCCTCTTTAACTTCTATTCTGATAGACTGAATATCTTTCATAAGGAATCGTAGAAAGATGCGACGATTTTTTCCAGGAAAACCCCAACGAAAAATACATACTATTCCCTCTTTTCTATCGAATCGATCATAACCACTACCTACATTCCAAAAAATCGTGCACCACAAATAGGAACTAATAAAGAGACCGGCGATCCCATAGAAAGACATCACGATTCCTTGTGGAAAAAAAACTATTTGCTGAGACGGAAATAAAGATATCAAATTCCTACCAAGATAACTAGAAGTTCCAACTAATAAAAACCCTAATGAACCAAAAAAAAGGATAAAGGCCCAGCAGAAATTACTTGTTTTTCGAGAACCCACTATAAATTCTATCCATATAGATTCTGATCGCCAACTCATACATACTAGATCCAGTTGCATTTTATTGGAATTGAGAGAATAACCAAAAAAATTCGACTTTACTTTTTTTGTTTCCGAAGTAACTCTCATCAACTAGTACTATTTTGATATGAACTTTTAGAAGTCATTCATCAAATTGCTTAGATCTAAAATCATCCCCTTTATATGATCCCCTATACAGATCTACTAGATATATAGACTTTAATTTCATACATCCGTTCGTTACCGATCCACTTGCTATAATTCATTTACCCCTATATCATGTTTACGTATGCATAAGAGGAGCTTTTTCATTTATGTTCGGGGAAGCAGGATGTTATACAATATTCTCCTAAATAAATATCATATCCGTGGATCTAAGTCTTAAAAAAAAAAAATAGATAAGATTTGGTCTTGGCCTTGGCCCCATCGAATCTAAAAAATCTTAGTTTTTTGAACATACAAAAATAAAGAAGCCATTGCAATTGCCGGAAATACTAAGCCTACTAAAGGCACAAAAATAGAGGGAAAGCTGCTGAAAGTTGTCATAAAATGGGTACCTCAATTTAATATTTGTACCTGTTATTGTTATATTGTTAGTATAATATATATCTTATAATGATTATATTATAATCATTATATTATACATATTATAATAAGTATATCTAAATACTAAGTATATCTAAATACTAAGTATATCTAGTATATCTAAGCGAGTATATATCTAATAAGTGCAAGGACTTGCCCATCTATCTTTCTAAATTAAATCAAATAAAATAGGTGTATGATAAGATAATCCACTTTCTTTATTATCTTACTTTATTCTTACTTTTAAACTTTTAATTTGAATTTCTAATTTGAATTCAATAAAGAAAGAGTTTATTACAAATTGTAATTGGCGAAAGATTCGATTCGTTAGAATCATCCGATCCAAGAACAGGGATTTTTAGTAAAAATAGAATTTTCGGGAGATATAGAAAGATGCAAAACTCTATATTTATATTTTTTCTATATTTGAATTACGTATACATACGCAATAGAGGAAGATAAAATTCGTTTTATTTGTCTCGCCAAATGTGAATTTTATTTCACAGAAGGAAAAAGTCGCTTTTTATCTTGTTGATAGAAGTTTATTCATTAGTAATCAGTAATATCGGTAAAAAAAATAATAATTATTATCCACATAATTTGTTTTTCGACAATTCAATTTTATGTCACAAAGTCAAAGCCCGCATAATGGGCTTTGACTTTGATTCTGATAAACTAACTACCTTTTCACTACAAAGAAAATAATTTAACTTAAGACTTTACTTGATTGAATTTTGATTCAAAGGAAAAAAACCGTGGAGCTGAACTAACTCACTCAGAACACCTTTTAAAGGATTACGTGGTACGATTGGATCGAGTAAACCCTTATGGAATAAATATTCAGACTCCTGTGAACCTTCAGGTATTGTTTTATTCAATGTTTGCTCAATTACTCTTTTACCCGCAAATGCAATATAGGCATTGGGTTCAGCAATAATGATATCCCCTAACATACCAAAACTCGCGGTCACTCCACCAGTAGTAGGAGATGTAAGAATTGATACATAAAATAGCTTTTTATTTGATTGATAATCATATAAAGCGGAAGATATTTTAGCCATTTGCATCAAGCTCAAACTTCCTTCTTGCATGCGTGCTCCTCCGGAAGCACACACTAGAATAAGAGGTAAAAAATTATTGGCAGCATATTCGATCAAACGGGTGATTTTCTCGCCTACTACAGATCCCATACTACCCCCCATAAACTGAAAATCCATAACCCCGATTGCTATAGGAATACCGTTTAGTTGACCCGTGCCCGTTTGAATAGCCTCAGTTAATCCCGTCTTTATTTGATAAGAATCAATACGCTTTTTATAAGGCTCTTCTTCAAACTGAAATTCAATGAGATCCAGAGAGATCATGTCTTCATCCATAGGATCCCAAGTACCTGGATCAATCGAAAGTTCGATTCTATCTGAACTACTCATTTTCAAATAATATCCACATTGTTCACAAATATTCATTTTTGACTTAAAAAATTTCTTATAATTTAATCCATAACAATTTTCGCATTGAACCCACAAATGCTTGTATGGATCGAGATCATTAGAACTTTCTTTTAGAGTTAAATCATTACCATTTGTGCGAGTTCTTATATTGAAATTCTTGCCTTCACTACTATTTCCACCCTTACCACAAATGTAATTATAAATATAACTATCATTGGAATTGTCACTACCACTTAAAATGGAACTATCAATACAGATTTGAGAACGAAGATAAGAGTCAATACAACTATTAATGTGATTATTCCAACTATAGTTAGTATCATACAAGTTAAAATCGTAGTGGGGATCATCATTTTTCGATCCATTATTCATATAACTAGAATTACGATAACTATAAAAAAAACTTTCTAGTTCACTCAAAAAAGAATGATCATTGTCAATCTCAAAAATTTTATTTTCACTATCAAAATATATGGAATAACTATCCTGATTACTATCCCTAATTAAAAAGGTGTCATCAGAAATGAAATTCCGAATGTCTTCTTTGACGCCAACTAAATGATCAACCTTACTGTAATAACTAGAACTGTCACTACAACCATGAATGTTTTTATCCGTATCATTTCTAGCCGGGTCTTCGTTTACACTAGTATTTTCAACAGGACCAAGGCTATCCATTGATTTACTTAGCCCACATCTGTATTCTAATTCCCCCTTAGACAAGATCAAACTGAACCATGATTTTTCCATAGAGCTTTCTTGCCTCTATTTACATGAAAATACAATAGATGAATAGTCATTGGATGAAAAATAAATTGAATATTTTATTTCCTATCAGAATACGCATACTAGATACAATCGCTAGGGTTATTAACAAATAATGAGTGAATATTGAAGGAAACGATTCTCTTTTGTGAGAACCTGGAGTATCAGTTCATTATATACGATAGAGCTCTTTTTTCTTTTCAATTAGAAATATAAATTTTCAATTATAAATAATGATTTCCCCATGTTGTGTAAAATTCGCATTGAAAAAATTGAAAAAAGAAATTTTTCTCCTATCAAGAACCTTTTCGTAAAATCTCGTCTACTAATACAATAAGTTTCTATTCCAACTACAATAAGTTTCTATTCCAACACGGAACGAAAGAAAAGGACA